ATTAATGACTTGGACTGGGTATTAACGGTCAATCTCCGGTAGAAGGTTCCGTCGGAACAATTATTTATTTCAGGTACCTCTTAAATAAAAAAAAAAAAGAGAGAAAATGTGGGGAGAAATGACAAGAAGATATTGGAACATGAATTTTGAAGAGATGATGAAAGCAGGAGTTCATTTTGGCCATGGTACTAGGAAATGGAATCCTAGAATGGCACCTTACATCTCTTCAAAGCGTAAAGGTATTCATATTACAAATCTTACTCGAACTGCTCGTTTTTTGTCAGAAGCCTGTGATTTAGTTTTTGATGCAGCAAGTATAGGAAAACACTTCTTAATAGTTGGTACCAAAAATAAAGCAGCCAATTTAGTAGCATCAGCTGCAATAAGGGCTCGGTGTCATTATGTTAATAAAAAATGGCTCGGTGGTATGTTAACGAATTGGTCCACTACAGAAATGAGACTTCATAGGTTCAGGAACTTGAGATCGGAACAAAATACGGGGAAACTCAACTGTCTCCCGAAAAGAGATGTAGCAATGTTGAAGAGGCAATTATCTCACTTGCAAACCTATCTGGGCGGGATCAAATATATGACGGGGTTACCCGATATTGTAATCATCGTTGATCAGCAAGAAGAATATACGGCTCTTCGAGAATGTCTCACTTTGGGGATTCCAACAATTTGTTTAATCGATACAAATTGTGACCCGGATCTCGCAAATATTCCGATTCCAGCGAACGATGACGCTATAGCTTCAATCCGATTGATTCTTAACAAATTAGTATCCGCAATTTGTGAGGGCGGTTCTAGCTATATAAGAAATTGTTGATTAATAATAGGATAAGTCAATGACTTTGGAAACTCCATAAATTGATTGAATCGGTTACTATCCCTGAGTCTCAAAAAAGAGATCAAAATCACTGGGGATATTATGTGATCACTTGGGATCCGAAATATACGATTGATTCATTGATTCAAAGTAGACGAGTTGAGAAAGAGATACGAGATGGCTGAATCAAAATAATTCCTTTTTAAGTTCTATTTATGTCAGAGGGCAATATGAATGTTTTACCCTGTTCCATCAACTCACTAAAAGTGTTATACGATATATCCGATGTGGAAGTAGGCCAACATTTTTATTGGCAAATAGGGGGTTTCCAAGTCCATGCCCAAGTACTTATCACTTCTTGGGTTGTAATTGCTATCTTATTAGGTTCAGCCACTATAGCTGTTCGGAATCCACAAACCATTCCAACCGACGGTCAGAATTTCTTCGAATATGTCCTCGAATTCATTCGAGACTTGAGCAAAACTCAGATTGGAGAAGAATATGGTCCTTGGGTTCCCTTTATTGGAACCATGTTCCTATTTATTTTTGTTTCTAACTGGTCAGGTGCCCTTTTACCCCGGAAAATCATACAGTTACCGCATGGAGAGTTAGCTGCACCCACGAATGATATAAATACTACTGTTGCTTTAGCTTTACCTACGTCAGTGGCATATTTCTATGCGGGTCTTACAAAAAAAGGATTGGGTTATTTCGGTAAATACATTCAACCAACTCCAATACTTTTACCAATTAACATCCTAGAAGATTTCACAAAACCCTTATCACTTAGTTTTCGACTTTTCGGGAATATATTAGCGGATGAATTAGTAGTTGTTGTTCTTGTTTCTTTAGTACCTTCGGTGGTTCCTATACCTGTCATGTTCCTTGGATTATTCACAAGCGGGATTCAGGCTCTTATTTTTGCAACTTTAGCCGCAGCTTATATAGGTGAATCCATGGAGGGTCATCATTGACTAGCTTCCGAAATGGTCTTAAAAAAAAGCTTATCCCAACTCATACCGGTATATACGATCTAGAATAGGAGCAAAAAAAAATGTATGATATTAGAGAATTAAAAAAAGGTAAGGGGGGTCGAGCTGGGTATATGTAAGGGCTCTAAGCCAATCCCTGTATATGTTTCGAAGAATGATTCTAGAATCCGGTTCAATAGAAGATACGGATGGTTTACGTTATTAAAGAAACAATGTATATGTGATATTAGATATTCACTAGTTATATATGGGCTATCCATATATATTATTTCCCATCCCACTGAATTTAGACGGATTCCAATGCAAGCCCTTCCGTTTTATCTGTGACTGTGGATTGAATGAATAAACAAATGAAGTCAAGCATGCATATAGAAGAGAAAGAGCGAAGAATTGAAAGAATGGAATGGTTCGGAACAAAGAAATGGAAGAACTGGAACCGTATAGATTTACAAAGACTCCACGGATAGGAACTAAAAACGAGATATCGAAGTAGCTCTGATGATTCAGTAATATTATTATTTCAATTCAGAATTCTTAGTTCTTTTTTTTTCGGATAGATCTTAAGTGATGGAATAATGAAGTAATAATTCATCGGTTGATTGTATCATTAACCATTTCTTTTTTTTGGTGCGAGGAACTTAATATGAATCCATTGATTTCTGCCGCTTCCGTTATTGCT